GTTCCTATGATGTAGCACCGGGCGGGCTTTTAGCTAGCGTATATCATCTTACGAGAATAGAGTATGGTATAGATCAACCAGAAGAAGTATGTATAAAAGTATTTGTCCCAAGGAATAATCCTAGAATTCCATCTGTTTTCTGGATTTGGAAAAGTGTGGATTTTCAAGAAAGGGAATCCTATGATATGCTGGGAATCGTTTATGAGAATCATCCACGTCTCAAACGTATCTTAATGCCGGAAAGTTGGATAGGGTGGCCCTTACGTAAGGATTATATTGCTCCCAATTTTTATGAAATACAAGATGCTCATTGAATTGAATAAAATAATAAGAAACTAATCTTCAGTCTTAGGTATTCAAGGAATATTTGTACACTCTCTTATAGATCATCAGAGTCATTGAAGTCTCATTCATATGGATAGACTAAAAAAAAAATAATACAATTATGGATTCAATGAATTCTCAAATTTTGAAGATATTTATTTCGGGCGAGCCGATGACCTAAACAAATTCTGCATGATGAACTTTGTACCGCACAAAGCCTTTAGATGAGCAATACAAAGTCACATAACACAGAAGGGAATGAAGAAATAGAAGATGAAAGAAAATAAACACAAAGAACTGAAAGAGTATCGGATTCTGTTTATACTCTATCTAAGATGAATCTTGGAGATTTTCACTCTTCAACTCCTATAGACTAGACTTTTAGGTTTTTTAACTAACTAATTTTAGTTTAATCTTTCGAATCTATACTATATGAAGTATTAAATGAAGTATTAACATTCTTTTTGACCGAGAGGAGACACATTATGAACAAATAAAATGAAAATAAAAAAGACGAGGAAAGATAATCGAATTTTTTTTACATAGTTTTTTTATAACATAAACTTTTATAATATAATAAAAACTCTTTATTCATCTAGAAAGGCTATATATCTAGATGGATAAGTTAAGTATATATCATGTATGATCCATACCATTACTGAATATCTATGTTGACCTATATCAGATCTAAATCTCATTAAATTGTAGACTGGATACTTATACACAAATTAATCATGTGCCAGGAACCAGATTTGAACTGGTGACACGAGGATTTTCAGTCCTCTGCTCTACCAACTGAGCTATCCCGACCGTTTTACCCGACCATTTTAGCCGTGTCGTCTTCCTCATTTTACTAAATTTTAGTAAAAAAATTGGGCCTATGTCAATTAAAAAAGTCAATTTTAAAAAGACGAAAAAATATTCTAAAGTCTTATCCAGACCTGAAATTTTTTGTATCTTAAAAAAAAAAAAAAAAGAACTTCGTAAATTTCAATTCGAATAATGATTTGGATTGTTAATCATTCCAATTTCCAATGAATTGGAATTCATTGTTTTGCTCAATGATGGGCATTTGTAGGTGTATGATATCTATCACAAGATTTGTGAAAAAAAAAATCCAGCCCAAATATGTTTGTCAAAGAATGAATGAGAAAGATAACGAAATTTGAACCGTTAACTAAAAGAGAGAATGGGATAAAAAGAATTAAGGAGCTGTCCTTTTTTGGGGATAGAGGGACTTGAACCCTCACGATTTCTAAAGTCGACGGATTTTCCTCTTACTATAAATTGCCTTATTGTCGATATTGACAGGTAGAATGGGACTCTATCTTTATTCTCGTCCGATTAGTCAGTTATCTATCAGACTATGAAGTGAATGGTTTGATGAATTAATATTCAATCCTTTCCTCAATTTGGAATCAATTCAAAACAATTATTTATTTTTTTGTTTTTTTATTTTATTTTTTTTATTTTATATAAATATATATAAAGAGAAAAAAAAGATAAAAAAGAAATTAAATAAAAAAGAAATTAAAGATAAAAAAAATATGAATATGGATTATGGATTCACGTCCCTATTAATCATTTGAGATAGTATTTAAGTACGTATGTATATATGGTTATACTTTACTTTATCCTTTCTGGGGTTTTGACAGAAGGTTTACTTTACTAATGCAACGCAGTCAACCTCATTTATTAGAACAGCTTCCATTGAGTCTCTGCACCTATCCTTCCTTTTTTTCTGTCTTTATGAAACTTTTTGTGTTTTCGGAAAACAGGATTTGGCTCAGGATTGCCCATTTTTAATTCCAGGGTTTCTCTGAATTTGAAAGTTATCACTTAGTAAGTTTCCATACCAAGGCTCAATCCAATTAAGTCCGTAGCGTCTACCAATTTCGCCATATCCCCTTTTTGCTTTGACATTAAGATCTTATTATTATCCCCCTTTTTCATTTCTATTCTACTGGAACTGTTGAAGTCATTAGATAGTGATTCCTATAAAAAGTCTTTTTTTTTTTTCTTGTCTATCTTCTTTGATCTCTAGCAGAGACCCTTATTTAGTCTAATCAGAAAGGATTCTATCATTTCTCTATCCGCAATTCAATATAGATGTATATAGAACACATTTATTATATATACTTCTCTTACTCTCATTTTTTCTCGTGCAATTTTGAATACTTGAAGGATCGATTCTTTTTTTTTTTTTCGTTATTCATAATTAATATGAATTAATTAATATGAATATCGAAAAAAAAAAGAATAAAAAATTAATAGCCAAGATTCCATTAGTTTATTAAATTCCTATGCATGTACAATTTCTGTTATGTGAGCCCGCTTAGCTCAGAGGTTAGAGCATCGCATTTGTAATGCGATGGTCATCGGTTCGACTCCGATAGCCGGCTTTTCTCTATTTGTTTGATTTTTTACACGATTACTAATGTTTTTTTGAAATCAAAGAATATTGATTTGGCTGCTTTTCCCTTTTTTCTAAGGGTGACCGATTCTTATGTGGTAAGAACTCCTAATTATGAACAAAAGTTAGAGTAGTTAAATCTCTGCAGAACAAAGCAAGAACAAGAAAAGGACCCTTTATTCTATATATATTATTGGTATATATTTTTTCTATATACATTTTTGGTATATATATAATAAGGTCCGGATATCGATACAATCCATCTCCTAATTCTTTGTAGTCTACTATTTCAGTAGATTTTCCTTCATTTATCATATTTATTTATTTATCATAGTTATTGATCTGTTAGTTCAATTTAGTTCAGTTTTAATTTAGGTTTCTGAAAATTCAACAAAAAAAATAAGGAAAACAAGGAGTTTTTATGGCACGTTACCGAGGGCCTCGTTTCAAAAAAATCCGCCGTCTGGGGGCTTTACCGGGACTAACTAGTAAAAAGCCTAGAGCCGGGAGCGATCTTAGAAATCAATCACGCTCGGGTAAAAAATCTCAATATCGTATTCGTTTAGAAGAAAAACAAAAATTGCGTTTTCATTATGGTCTTACAGAACGACAATTACTTAAATACGTTCGTATCGCCGCAAACGCCAAAGGTTCAACAGGTCGGGTTTTACTACAATTACTTGAAATGCGGTTGGATAACATCCTTTTTCGATTGGGTATGGCGTCAACTATTCCTCGAGCCCGCCAATTAGTTAATCATAGACATATTTTAGTTAATGGTCGTATAGTAGATATACCAAGTTATCGCTGCAAACCCCGAGATGTTATTACAGCGAGGGATGAACAAAAATCTAGAGCTATGATTAAAAATTATCTCGATTCAGCCCCCCAGGAGGAATTGCCAAAACATTTGACTCTTCACCCATTTCAATATAAAGGATTGGTTAATCAAATAATAGATAGTAAATGGGTCGGCTTGAAAATAAATGAATTGTTAGTAGTAGAATATTATTCTCGTCAGACTTAAACCGAACTCAAATAACAAGAGTTCGGATATTTTTGTCTCCTATCGCCTAAGTAAAGAAACCGGTTTGATCGGGGGATTTTTCTCCCATTAATATGTCGTAGAACGATAGGGATATTTTCATTCCTTTACATTTTTTGTAGTATTTTCTTTTCTGTAACGCAGAAATTAGGAATAGAGAATCTATATAAAGGAAAGGTCTAACTGTTGGAATAAGGGTATCCTTTGTTATGTGATTTGATACATTACGATCAGTATAATATTGATAAATTAAGTGAAGGTACGGAAAGAGAGGGATTCGAACCCTCGGTAAACAAAAGCCTACATAGCAGTTCCAATGCTACGCCTTGAACCACTCGGCCATCTCTCCTACATAATGATTATGTCCCAGAAACTGAGTGAATCGCGAATCATTCGTATTAGATTGTTGAGTAAATATGGTACGTACAATCAATTCTAACTATAAAAAAAAGAAAAATAGAAAATTTTGAATCAAATTCAAATAAAGAACTTTCCTTCGAAATTGCTGGATAAAGATATTTTTTTTTTTTGTTTTTATGACAAACTCTTTGTTAAAGTTAAATAAAGATTAAAAACAATAACGATCGATAGATATTTGTGTTTGTAAAACAGGCCCTTCCGTCCTTTTTTGATATTTATTATTTCGATCGGTTTAAATCATTGGATTGGAACGTCTCAAATGCTCAGTCTATCTTTTTTTTTTTTTTTTATTCAGTCTGTTTTTATGTTATTTTGTACTGTAGAACTACTTTTTTGTGGGATCGTTTTCTCATGAGAGGTAATTAAAAGACATTAAAAAATGGATTGCTACCTATGCCTAGATCCCGGATAACTGGAAATTTTATTGATAAGACCTTTTCAATTGTAGCCAATATCTTATTACGAATAATTCCGACAACTTCGGGAGAAAAGGAGGCATTTACTTATTACAGAGATGGTGTGGTTTGATTTTTATTTATTTATCGCTTCAAGTCTTAGGAGAAAAACACATTAGTCGGGATAGAAAGATTTGAAAGAACTCGACTCTACGCTTGTTGAAGGTGAAGTTTCTAAATAAAACAATTCCTTCTGTCGGGTATCCCCGATTAATGCAGCCTCAGATGCTTCAATTGTCAATTCTAGCATTGAACGAAAGGTTACACTAAGGTCTATGGGGTTCCGTATTTATTGCAGGTTAACCCTACCCCACTAGTACCTATAGGCGGCATAGAGGAAGAAGCACTACGCCTAGGAATCAACAACATGAAAACTTTGTTAGAAATTATCTCCTTTTTTCTTTTTTGGGATCGGAACTAAGAAGAATGGTTGGGACAACAAACATCCATCTCGTTCGGACTTTGGATACCCGTATAACCATCGAAGACTGTTGAAGTGACTAATTCCTAGAGATTAAGAAAGATTGAGGACAAAGAAATTGTTGGAGTTAACTTAATATTTTTATCTAGTATCAGCATGCTTGATGTTAAGAAAAGATCTTTTGCAGAAAGGTTGGCTAGAGATTTCTTGTAAAAACACTAGCCCCGCTCAGTTCATAATGAGAATATTTTACTCCTTTTTTATTCTATGTATTATTTTCATTATGCACATAAGGGAGGAGCCGTATGAGATGAAAATCTCATGTACGGTTCTGGAACGGAGATTCTTTGAATTGAATGACGACCGTAACGAATGTCTGCTCAATCCGAAGGAAATTATGCAGAAGCTTTACAGAATTATTACGAAGCTATGCGGCTAGAAATTGATCCCTATGATCGAAGTTATATACTCTATAATATAGGTCTTATTCACACAAGTAACGGAGAACACACAAAAGCTTTGGAATATTATTTTCGGGCACTAGAACGAAACCCTTTCTTACCACAAGCTTTAAATAATATGGCCGTGATCTGTCATTACGTGCGACTATCTCCACTATAGAAAGAAAAAAAAAGAACAAAATTTACTAGAAATTCACTAGAAATAGGCTTTCTACATATGCATCGTCCAAAACAACGATTTTTATCAGCTGTAGCAAATAAAGTAACTTCATAGAAGTCAAAATATGAACAAAAAAATATGCCTAGATACTTGCTTCTATGGATAACGGATCTAATTGATAGAGGAAGCATCGTAAAGATCAATTAGCGCGATTTTTGGCCGATACAATAAGAACTGCTTACTTATCTCATAATATGAATATGAGACATAAGTTAGGAATCAACTTATGTAATAGAGTCGATCCCCTAAAGTATTGAGCAGCGGTGTAGTATCAGATCCCAAAGATAGTAAGTCTTTCTTATGAGGGAGGGTCTTTTTCAAAGATTCTATATATAGATAAAACCGAGATAGTTACCTTTCAGAAAATTATAACGATAGTAGAATGCCTACACTTTATTCTTCTGAAGGTGGGAGAAAAGATAAAACGGATTGTTTTTATTAATCAAAATTAAAAATCAAAATTAAAGTTTGAAACTCATGGAATTAACCTTTTTTGGTTAACTCGAGAAAAAAATGGGACACCAAAAGAATTGACTGCTGAGCCGTATGAGGTAGGAAACTCTCAAGTACGGTTCTAATGGAAGGAATTTGCTCGCCTATTCTGACCGAGGAGAACAGGCCATTCGGCAGGGAGATTCTGAAATTGCGGAGGCTTGGTTCGATCAAGCCGCGGAGTATTGGAAACAAGCCATAGCGCTTACTCCCGGAAATTATATTGAAGCGCAGAATTGGTTGAAGATCACAAGGCGTTTCGAATAAGAGAAAGATAAGAGCGCTCTCTTTATATTTAGTATTTATGTATTTATTAGTATTTATTACTTATTATTTAGGGTTAGTATTTTTTTTTAGCATTTGTTATAGTTTTCTATTTCTTGCTTATATATTCTATTTCTATTCTATTTTATCTATTTCTATTCTATTTTATATATAAATTAGAAAATATATAGAAATAGAATATATTAAAATAGAAAAGTATATAATATATTAAATATATTAGAAAATATATTATTTATATTCTAATCAATATAGAAAATAAAAATTAACTAAATAATAATTAAATATATAATAAATAGAGAAAATAAAAAAGAATAGAATAATATATTCTAGAATATATATTCTATAATATAGAAAATTAATTGTTTATTATCCCTATCAGTCAAATAAATCAGTCAAATAAAACAGATTGGATCTCTGGAAAGAACCAATCAAAGAATTTCATGAATTTCATTATACCCCTTCTAAGATCGTCCTTTTTCGTCTGGTATTTCATAGTATTTCATAGGAATAAAGGCTACACAGATATAAACAGTAGAGAATTTTCTATTTTTGTTTTTAAATATTAAAACAAATAAAAAAAAGATACCTTTGAATTCCTAAAATAGAGAATAGATCCTGGAATCTATCTTAGTAATGACTAGTGACCTCTCGCCTGATTTGGAATAGAGTAATATGTCTTATGTAAAGTAAAACATAAGCAAAACATAAAATAAAGCAGTCTCAACTAGAAACTTTTTTTTTTTAATTTTAATATAAAAATATACTAGGTTGCACAAAAAATTGTTTTTGCATTAATTCAAAACCTAGGACATAAAGGTCCATTGAGCACCTTGAGTCTATGTCATAATAGATCCGAACACTTGCCCTGGATCGACTTCCAGATCATAATTGCTCTAGTGAATAACTAAAGAAACTAGATAAATGCGAGATAGAAGAGAAAGAAAATAATAATAAGTATCTCTCA